GCCCAACCGATGTATTAGAAATGATACCTTGGGACGGATGTAAAGCTAAGCAAATCGCTTCTGCTCCAAGAACAGAGGACTGTGTCGGTTGTAAGAGATGTGAATCCGCCTGTCCAACGGATTTCTTGAGTGTTCGTGTTTATTTATGGCATGAAACAACTCGAAGTATGGGTCTAGCTTATTAATACGTTCCAGAAAACCCTACTCGAATACATTTGATTTTTTTACCTTTACCGACAAAAACCCGCGCTCAAAATATATTTATTTCGAGCACGGGTTTTTCTGGTCCAAGTTTATTTTGTTTTTACTATGAATAATTTTCCTTGGTTAACACTAGTTGTAGTTTTGCCAATAACCGCGGGTTCCTTAATTTTCTTTCTTCCTCATAGAGGAAATAAGGTAATAAGATGGTATACTATATCTATATGCATAACGGAACTCCTTCTAACAACCTATGCATTCGGGTATCATTTCCAATTGGATGATCCGTTAATGCAACTAACGGAGAATTATCAATGGATCAATTTTTTTGATTTTTACTGGAGATTGGGAATAGATGGAATTTCTATAGGACCCATTTTACTGACAGGATTTATCACAACTTTAGCTACTTTAGCGGCTTGGCCCGTTACTCGAGATTCCCGACTATTCCATTTCCTAATGTTAGCAATGTATAGCGGTCAAATAGGACCATTTTCTTCTCAAGACCTTTTACTTTTTTTCATCATGTGGGAGTTAGAATTAATTCCCGTTTATCTACTTCTATCCATGTGGGGGGGAAAGAAACGTTTGTATTCAGCTACAAAATTTATTTTGTACACTGCCGGAGGTTCTGTTTTTTTATTAATAGGAGTTCTGGGTATTGGTTTATATGGCTCCAATGAACCGACATTAAATTTTGAAACATCAGCTAATCAATCGTATCCTGTAGCCCTGGAAATAATATTCTATATTGGATTTCTTATTGCTTTTGCTGTCAAATCACCGATCATACCCCTACACACATGGTTACCAGACACCCATGGAGAGGCACATTATAGTACTTGTATGCTTTTAGCCGGAATCTTATTAAAAATGGGAGCGTATGGGTTGGTTCGGATCAATATGGAATTATTACCCCATGCCCATTCTATATTTTCTCCCTGGTTGATGATAGTAGGCACAATTCAAATTATCTATGCAGCTTTAACATCTCCTGGTCAGCGTAATTTAAAAAAAAGAATAGCCTATTCCTCTGTATCTCATATGGGTTTCATAATTATAGGAATTGGTTCTATAAGCGATACAGGGCTCAATGGGGCCATTTTACAAATAATTTCTCACGGATTTATTGGCGCTGCGCTTTTTTTCTTGGCCGGAACGAGTTATGATCGAATACGACTTATTTATCTCGACGAAATGGGCGGAATGGCTATCGCAATTCCCAAAATATTCACGACTTTCAGTATCTTATCAATGGCTTCGCTTGCATTACCGGGCATGAGCGGTTTTGTTGCCGAATTGATAGTTTTTTTTGGAATACTTACTAGCCAAAAATATCTTTTAATGACAAAAGTATTAATTACTTTTGTAATGGCAATTGGAATGATATTAACTCCTATTTATTCATTGTCTATGTTACGCCAGATGTTCTATGGATACAAGCTTTTTAATGCCCCAAACTCTTATTTTTTTGATTCTGGACCGCGAGAGTTATTTATTTCTATTTCTATCCTTTTCCCTGTAATAGGTATTGGTATTTATCCCGATTTCGTTTTCTCATTATCAGTTGACAAGGTCGAAGCTATTATATCAAATTTTTTTTATAGATAGTTTTTGTCAATAAACCAAAATAAAAAACCTGATGATTTTTAAAATCGTTCATTGTACAAAAAAAGTCTTTTTCTGTTTTTAAGTTAAATAAAAAAATTGGAATTCTATAAATTCTATATATAACCAGATATTTTTGACATTTTCGAGAACCATTTGAATCAAGTAATGGAAATGGAATGATTCAAATGGTTCTTGATGGTTTACATGAGGGTTTCATATATATATGTATGCTGCCCTAGGCTTCTAGTTGTCAAGTACCTTATTCAATTAGATGGTAATGTAAATGAACCATAACTATGTAACCCTATTCCTAATAGATTAACCCCAAAATAGCATATCCAAATTATAAGAAAGCCCATTGAGGCCACAATTGCAGAATTTACGCTTTCATAATTTTTATTTGTTCGAATATGTAAATAAATCGCAAATATGGTCCAAGTAATAAATGCCCAAGTCTCTTTTGGATCCCAATTCCAATAGGATCCCCATGCTTCATTAGCCCATACTGCTCCCGAAAGAATACCTATGGTTAAAAGGATAAACCCTAAACTAATAATACGATAACTCCATCGATCCAATTGTTGAATTAATTGATATCTGTAATAATTCTGAGAAGAAATCAAAGAAGTGTTTTGTAACACATTGTTTCTTTCATTCACGTATTGAATCTCACCAAAGGAAAACGACTCCGTTAATAAATTATTGCTTTTACTAAAAATCCTTATGAATTTTCGAAATGTAATGACTAGAAGAGCTAGTGATAATAATGATCCACACAAAAGAGCTGCATAGCCCAATACCATCATACTTACGTGCATCATTAACCAATGGGATTGGAGAGCAGGTACTAATATTGCGGATTGATGCATTTCGGTTAAAAGACCTGAAGTAGCGAAACCCTGGGTAAAAATAACACTTGGCGCCGTTATTGCGCTTAAATGGTTTTTTTGTTTTTTAAAATACGGAATCATATGAATAATGGAAAAACCCCACGAAAGAAAAATTAATGATTCATATAAATCGCTTAATGGTAAATGCCCAAAATAAATCCAACGAGTAACTAATAATCCTGTTATGCAGAAAAAAGTAGCTATCATCCCCTTTTCTGATGAATCATATAGTCCTACGATTTCATCGACAAATAAAGTTATCAAATGAATTGTAATTACAATTGAAATGATCGAAAAGGATATATGGGTTAATATACGCTCTAAAGTTGAAAATATCATAAAATTTATTAAAAAGGGGGCCTCAATTATAGGAATTGAAATAGGGAATTGAATTCATTATAGGGCTTACTCTTTTAGAAAAAGACATGCCGCTACTCGGACTCGAACCGAGATGCTCTAGCACTGCTTCCTAAGAGCAGCGTGTCTACCGATTTCACCATAGCGGCTTATTCGAAATCATAATAACCTATTTTTATTCAATCGTCGAGATTGAGGGGGTTAATTCAATATTTTTTAGGAAACATTCAAATTGATGACTAAAAATTTGTTTCAAAATTAGGCGGCATTTAATCTAAACGTTTTCGTTAATAATATTAATTATTCTTATAATAGTTTTGTTTTTTATTTATTTTAGGGTATCCGTTTTTTAACTTAACTAACAACGGGGTTTTTCGTTTCATAGTTTATTACTTTATGGTCTCCTGAAAATAAAACGGAACTTTTTGAACTAGATAATTTTGACTGCAATCCACGGATAGAACTAAAAAGTAAATTGATTATCGAGTCAAGTCGATGGGGAAGGCGATAATCCCCATCTTGAAAATGATAAAACATACCAAAACAAAAGGTGAAACCTTGTGCTTGCGTTTATTCTTTTTTCAAACAAAAGAATACCATTCACTTTTTGAATTCAGTAGACAACCGAATTATTATTTCTACTAAAAAATAACAAAACAAAATGAATTCCATTTTATATTGTTATTGATCAGGTTAAAACATTAGAGAATGGAAATAATTTTTTTTTATTAAATAAAAATGAAATAGTAATTTAGATTATTATCTATTATTATTAGATTAATATTATTTATAATCTTGATAACTTCTAAACTTTAGAAAAAAAAAACTTATAAATAAATTATAACAAAAATGAGACTCTTTTTTGAATTAGACCGATTCACATTATTTAGTCTATTGTTTGATTATTTATTTGTCACACAAAAAAAACTTTTTGAGCTACCGGTAGAAAGAGATTTCGCTAACGAAAAAGCTTTCAATGCTGCCCAATACCCTTTCCTTTTCCAAATATTTTTACGAATACGTTTTTTTGAACTAGAGGTGCGCTTTTTTGGCACTGCCATTTTTAAATTATAATCGGTTCATCGGTTGGATGTGAAAGACATCTATTGTTCAAAATCAATTGTTCTTTACTATATCTCTAGCTAGCTATTCTCTAAATTACATTCCCCTCATCATAAAAGGTGTATGGAAAAATTGTCTAAAATATTACTAAGAACAATAAGATCTACTATGCCAAATAGAATAGATTGAGGTTGATAAAATAAAAAATACAAACAAAAGGGGTTGGGTCTTTGCTTTCTAGTTTTGTCATGTTCCATTCTTACATGTAATAAAATACATCGAAAGATTTAAAAACTCAATCCCTCTCCTGCTTAATAAAAAAAAATGTAATAAATTTTCTTTTTTTATTTTTTTATTATATTAATTAAATTGGTCAAGTTCGAAGAAAGGAATTTTCATTTTCAAACTCGAATGAGCCTAAGCCTAGTAGTTAATTGATTAAAATATACAAAATACTTTCTAAAAGCCATTTTTTTGCCCCTCTTTTTTATTTTACATAAAAAAAGTGTGGGATACCAAAGCATTTCCTACAAATAGCTTTTATTGTAATGGAAGACAATCAATTAGTTCTAAAAAAATTTCTTAATGATTGGGAATAGCCGAACCAAACTGCAATAAATTGGTTTTGTTTTATGGGAAATAGGTTTTATGAGTCAAGTTATGGGCCCTATGATTCATATTAAATACTTTTTTGCTGTCATTATTTATCCTTGCTCTATAGATATAAATAAATTATTGTAATACGTAATAATTAGACCGAAATTGCAATTTTTCGTTTTTATCTTCATAAAATTGGACTTAATAATTTTAATTTCATATTAACAATTCAATATTAATAATAAATTTAATAATAAACAAAGTACATATTTATTTTTCACTCGTAAATTGTTCATATCAGTAAATTGTTCATATCATTTGACTAACCCTAACTCTTCATCTTCATTTGAAATATTTGAAGTAGTTTGGAAAGATTCCGAATAATTAAACCTGGGAAATTCTATTTAAGTTTTATTTTATATATCTTAATTTTTTTTATTAATCGATCGCTTTCAAAAGAAAAGAAATAAGAACTGGTGAATCAGAAACAATTAATTAAGATAATTTTTTTATTTATTTTTATATGGAATATACATATCAATATTCATGGATCATACCGTTCATTCCACTTCCAGTTCCTATGTTAATAGGAGCTGGACTTCTACTTTTTCCAACGGCAACTAAAAATCTTCGCCGTATGTGGGCTTTTCCGAGTGTTTTATTATTAAGTATAGTTATGGTTTTTTCAGCCCATTTCTTTATTCAGCAACTAAATAATAATTCTGTTTATCAATATGTATGGTCTTGGACCATCAATAATGATTTTTCTTTAGAGTTTGGCTGCTTGGTTGATCCACTTACTTCTATTATGTCAATATTAATCACTAGTGTTGGGATTATGGTTCTTATTTATAGTGACAATTATATGTCTCATGATCGAGGATATGTGAGATTTTTTGCTTATATGAGTTTTTCCAATACTTCAATGTTGGGATTAGTTACTAGTTCTAATTTAATACAAATTTATATTTTTTGGGAATTAGTTGGAATGTGTTCTTATCTATTAATAGGTTTTTGGTTCACCCGACCTAGTGCGGCGAATGCTTGTCAAAAAGCGTTTGTAACTAATCGTGTCGGGGATTTTGGGTTATTATTAGGAATTTTAGGTTTTTATTGGATAACGGGTAGTTTTGAATTTCGGGATTTGTTTGAAATATTCAATAACTTGGTTTATAATAATGAAGTTAATCCTTTATTTGTTACTTTATGTGCCTTCCTATTATTTGCCGGCGCAGTTGCGAAATCTGCTCAATTTCCCCTTCATGTCTGGTTACCCGATGCCATGGAAGGGCCTACCCCTATTTCGGCTCTTATACATGCTGCTACGATGGTAGCAGCAGGAATTTTTCTTGTAGCTCGGCTTCTTCCTCTTTTCATAGCTATACCTTACATATTAAATCTAATATCTTTGATCGGTATAATAACATTATTTTTAGGAGCTACTTTAGCTCTTGCTCAAAAAGATATTAAGAGAGGTTTAGCTTATTCTACAATGTCTCAATTGGGTTATATGATGTTAGCTTTAGGTATGGGTTCTTATCAAGCTGCTTTATTTCATTTGATTACTCATGCTTATTCGAAAGCATTGTTGTTTTTAGGATCTGGATCTATTATTCATTCGATGGAAGCTATTGTTGGGTATTCTCCAGATAAAAGTCAGAATATGGTTCTTATGGGCGGTTTAAGAAAACATGTACCAATTACAAAAACTTCTTTTTTATTAGGTACACTTTCTCTTTGTGGTATTCCACCTCTTGCTTGTTTTTGGTCCAAAGATGAAATTCTTAGTGATAGTTGGTTGTATTCACCGATTTTTGCAATAATAGCTTATTCTACGGCAGGATTAACCGCCTTTTATATGTTTCGGATCTATTTACTTACTTTTGAAGGACATTTAAACGTTTATTTTCAAAATTACAGTGGCAAAAAAAGCAGCTCATTCTATTCAATGTCTCTGTGGGGTAAAGAAGGACCTAAAATTAGGAAAACAAACTTTCGTTTATTCGATTTATTAATGATCAAAAACAACGAAAAGGCTCCTTTTTTAAACACATATCGAATTGATAGTAATGAAAATGTAAGAAGCATGGTGCAGCCTTTTATTAGTATTACTCATTTTGGCACTAAAAAAACTTTCTCATATCCCCATGAGTCGGACAATACTATGCTATTTCCCATGCTTGTATTGGTTTTATTTACGTTATTCGTTGGGGCCATTGGAATTCCTTTCTTCAATTATGAAGGAATGGATTTAGATATATTATCAAAATTGTTAACTCCGTCCATAAACCTTTTACATCAAAACCGAATCCATTCTGTCGATTGGTATGAATTTCTCACAAACGCAGTTTTTTCAGTCAGTATAGCTTATTGCGGAATACTTATAGCGTCCTTTTTATATAAGCCTGTTTATTCATCTTTACAAAATTTGAATTTATTTAATTCATTTGTTAAAAGGGTTCCTAATAAAATGCAAGTTTTGGGGGTTAAAATAATAAATGTGATATATGATTGGTCGTATAATCGCGGTTACATAGATGTTTTTTATACAATATCCTTAACTAAGGGTATAAGAAGATTAGCTGAACTAACTCATTTTTTTGATAGACGAGTAATCGATGGAATTACGAACGGAGTAGGTATTGCGAGTTTTTTCGTAGGAGAGGGTATCAAATATGTAGGGGGTGGTCGAATTTCTTCTTATCTTTTAGTGTATGTATCTTATGTTTTAATTTTTTTAGTGATTTTTTATTATTTTTTTTAATTAAATTTATAAATTATT